GAGTTATTATATATATGATGAGCGATAGGGAAATGGATCGAGTAATCTCTTTCTTTATCGACGAAAAGGTTTTTTTAGTTTGCATGGTCCAATCATTGATCCCGAAAATTTATACAATAAAAGTAGGTAGGTCGCCAATAGAGTTGCCTACCTATAATTTTGATATTTACTGAAATAATTTTTCTGAAATATTGGAGAAATCCCTTTACTGGGTAGAAATAATAGGTACAATTTTCAATGTTTTGCTTATGTACAAAGTAACAAACAAATATTATAATTGGGCCGTTCGATCATTTTTCAGTCATTCATTGAATGATAAATCACTACAAGTGAAGGAGATACACGATTTAAATAACGAAAGATCCAATATTTAAAAATTGTATCTAAAATGACTGGAAAAGTAGAAACAAGACCGGATATAATTTGATCATTATGAGCAAATCCAAAATCTTTGTAGACAGAGCCAATCATTAATTCCCAACCGTGGGGCGAATGGAATCCTATACATAAATCAGTTAATAAAAGAATAGAAAAAGCCTTTATTGTGTCGCTTAAGTTATATAGGAATTCTTGAACCCAAGAGTTAAGAATAACAAGTTCTTCAGTACCTATAATAGAATAACCACTTAGAATAACGAAACAGATTATATTTGTCGAGAAATGTAAAATTGTATGGATACGATCCTCATTGTGCATCTTGATCAATTGGGTCGTTTCTTTGTAGATTTCGACGCGAAGCTTTTGTAAATGCGTTTCTGGGTATTCCTTTATCATTTCCTCCAAACGAAGGAGTTCCTCTAAGTCTATGAATTTTTTTAGAATACTCTTTTCTTGAATATCATTCAAAAAAATTTCGGATTGCCTAATATTCCACCAATTAGTAATCCAAGATTCCAGACTTTTTTTAAATGAGAGAGAGATCCACCAAGGCAAAAATACTATAAATGCAAGATATAGAAGGGAAATAAATACTTTCTTTTTTGCCATTTTTTCGTCTGTGAATTTTTGAAGTTTTAATGAACTCACCCCATGCGTCGACTCTATATGATACTAATATTTCTATCAAGCATAAGTTATATCCCAACCCAAGCCATCGAGCCCATTAATCTAATCTATTTCGAGGTTTTTATTTGTGATGCAGTAGAGTGGTTAGGTTAGTCCTTGAATCTAGAAAGAATACAGAAATAGAATAAGAAAGAGCTCGCTTCAAAGTAATATTAGTTGGATTTCGAAACGAAAGAACTCCCGTTTTATTAAAAAAAATATCAAATATTTGAAAAAAAAAAATGATGGACACACAAAATTTTATTTTAGAGTTGCTTCGTATACGTTTACTTTGGCTTGAATAGGCAGGCATTCAGAACAAACTTCCGTTAAGTTATGGTATAGAAAAAAAGAGAGTTCTTGAGTTTTTTCCCTTTTGCAAACTATTCATTTTTCAATTCCTTTTTTCAAAATACTTCAATTGGTACGCGCAAGAAATAGGCCAATTCAGCAGCTTTTTGCTCAATTTCTCGTGGAGTCAAATTCTCATCAGTACGTGTCAAGGGAATGGCCCCCTGGCCTCTGATTTCCATATAAAGAACCCGACGAGCAAAAAGACCCTCTTTATTTTCTATTCTGATAGACTGAATATCTTTCATAAGGAATCGCAGGAATATGCGACGGTTTTTTCCAGGAAATCCCCAACGAAAAATACACACTATGCCCTCTTTTATATCAAATCGATCATAACCACTACCTACATTCCACGAAATTGTGCACCACAAGTAGGAGCTAATAAAGAGACCCGCGATCCCATAGAAAGACATCACGATCCCCTGTGGAAAAAAATTTATTTGCTGAGAAGGAAACAAAGATATAAAATTCCTACCAAAATAACTGGAGGTTCCAACCAATACAAACCCTAATGAACCTAAAAAAAGAATGAGGGCCCAACCGAAATTACTTATTTTTCGAGATCCCGCTATAAGTTCTATCCATATACGTTCTGATCGCCAACTCATACTCTCACTAGACCTAGTTGCATTTTATTGGAATTGGAAGAATAACAAAAAGAAATTTTAATTTACTTTTTTTGTTTCCGAAGTAACTCTCATCAACCAGCACTACTATGATGTGAAACTTTTATTTTAGAAAAATTCATCGAATTACTTAGATCCAAACTAAAATAATAACATCTCTTTCATATGATTTCCTATGGATATCCACATATAGATATATTCACTTTACATTTCCGAAACTCTCCCCGCTACCAATCCATTTGAAATTGTTATAATTAATTTACTCATATATCATGTTTACACACATACATAAGAGCTTATGCTCGAAAGAAGCCAGATGTTATACCATATTCTACTAAATAGATAGGGGTGTTATGATCAAAGTAAGTCTTGAAAAAAAAAAAATGGATAAAGAGTTGTCCCTATAGTATCTAAAAAATTTTGTTTTTTTGAACATGAAGAAATAAAGAAACCATTGCAATTGCCGGAAATACTAAGCCTACTAAAGGCACAAAAATAGAGGGAAAGCTGTTGAGAGTTATCATTGAGTGGGTACCTCGATTTAATATTTGTACCTGTTATTTTTATTTATTGCTTTATATTTTATATTACTATTTTTATTTTTTTATTTTAACCTTATATTGTTATTAAAGATATTTTAAAATTAATATATATTCATATATAATAATTATATTTATATAATATATATAATTATTATATTTATAGTAAGTATACCTAAGTGAGTATATACCTAAATAAGGAATATATAAGTATATGTTTTAATAATTTTTTTTTGAATAAATACTTATAAAAAAATGTGTAAATAAACGGACTTATTCACCCTTCTACACGTTTCTACACGAAATATATGTATGATAATGCACCTTTTTTTTATTCATATTTTTAGTTATTTTCGTGCTCTTGTCTTATAATTTAATAATTTTCATTTCAAAAAATTTATTCCGTTTTATTAATTATTAAATTAATAAATAAATTAAAACTCTACTCTACAGCTCTACTTAATCTAAATCTAAGTTTGATCCAAAGGAAAGAAGGCGTGTAGCCGAAATAATTCACTCAGAACATCCTTTAAAAGATTACGTGGTACGATTAGATCGAATAAGCCCTTATGGAATAAATATTCAGCCACTTGTGAATCCTCGGGTACTGTCTTATTCAATGTTTGTTCAATTACTCGTTTACCCGCAAATGCAATGTAAGCGTTTGGTTCAGCAATAATGATATCTCCCAACATCCCAAAACTAGCCGTCACCCCACCTGTGGTAGGGGATGTAAGGACTGCGACATAAAATAACTTTTTATTTGATTGATAATCATATAAAGCGGAAGATATTTTAGCCATTTGCATCAAGCTCAAACTTCCTTCTTGCATGCGGGCTCCTCCAGAAGCACACACTAGAATAAGAGGTAAAAGTTTATTGGTAGCATACTCAGCCAAACGTGTGATTTTTTCACCTACTACAGATCCCATACTACCTCCCATAAACTGAAAATCCATAACCCCAATTGCTACGGGAATGCCATTTAATTGACCTGTGCCTGTTTGAACAGCCTCAGTTAATCCTGTATTTTTTTGATAAGAATCAATACGATCTTTATAAGGTTCCTCTTCCGAATGAAATTCAATAGGATCTAGAGAGACCATATCTTCATTCATAGGATTCCAAGTACCTGGATCAATCAAAAGTTCGATTCTATCGAAACTACTCATTTTCAAATGACATCCACACTGTTCACAAATATTCATTTTGGATTTTAAAAATTTCTTATAATTTAATCCATAACAATTTTCGCATTGAATCCACAAATGCCTGTATTTTTGAGTTACATTTAAATTATTAGATCTTATAGTTAAATCACTACCATCTTTGCTAGTTTTGATACTGGAACTCCCGCTTTTACTACTAGTTCTGCTTTCGCCACAAATGTAACTATAAATGTAACTATCACTGTAACTGTAATTGTCACTATTGCTTAAAATATAACTATCAATACAAATTTGAGAACGAAGATAACTGTCAATGCAACTAGTAATATGATTATTCCAACTATAATTAGAATTAGTATCATACGGGTAACGGTCGCGGAGATTATCGTCACTTTTAGTTGCATTATTCATATAACTCGAAGTCTGGGAAAACGAACTTTTTAGTTCACTTAGAAAAGAATGATCGGTGTCAATCTCAAAATTTTTATTTTCAATATCAAAATATATGGAATAACCGTCCCTATTACTATCCATAACTAAAAAAGTCTCATCCGATATTAAATTCCGAGTGGATCCGCCGCCGACTAAACGATCAACATTACTGTAATTAGACTTGTCACTACAATTAGACACGTCTTTATCCATATCATCTATAATTTGATCTTCACTTACACTGGTATTTTCAAAAGGACCAAAAACGGCCATTGATTTACTTAGCCTACACCCGTGTTCTAACTCCTCGCTAAACAAGAGCGAACCAAACCACCATTTTTCCATAGAACTTTCTTGCCCCTAATTTACATGAAAATACAATAGATGAATAGTCATTTACATGAAAATACAATAGATGAATAATCGTTCGATAAAAATCATTTGAATATTCCGATCCGAATAAACATATAAATCCAATCAATAGGGTTATTAACTAATATGAGGGGGTATTGAAAAAAAGCCGTTTCTGCTAATACTATGAATAAACCTTTTTTGTAAAATCTCGCCTACTAATCTAATCAGTTTCTATTCCAACACCGAATGAAAAGGACAATATACAGGATAGGTAGAAGAGGCTGCTTGGCGCGATCTATGATCCAAAAATGCAGGATCAGGCTATACTATAATAAATAGAAAAAATACGAATTACATTAAGGAATTCCATTACATTCCAAGTATAAGAGTAAATTATTAAGTATAAGAATACACCAATCCTAAGGATCCGGAGGATTAATTGTGGATCCAACACAAAGCGTTAAGTTATTTCGTCTTATCTT